ACTAGAGTTTTATGAAAAAAAGCCAAAGCCCCTTATCGGATTTGAACCGATGACTTACGCCTTACCATGGCGTTACTCTACCACTGAGTTAAAAGGGCCCTTTGATTCAATTCCTGAATGAGTTACTATTCAGATAAGATCTATCTATTTACATAAATTATATATAAGTATATGCAGTAGACTGATAAAAGTATATCTAGTAGACTCATAATGACTAGTGGCTCGTTCAGGAACGAAAATTTTGATTAACCTAGCGAGTATAGGTATAGGGTAAAATTGGTTTATGGATATTGGATTTAATAAAAATATTAATGCAATGAATTGTTTCAAGACCGACCCTAGTTGATTGAATTAACCCCCACAGAACGAAATTCATTTGATTGATACATGTACCTACCAATTCGATATAGATCCCAAGTATTTCAATTTAATCGAATCATGTGATGAAGAGATTCGGCTTGTCCCCTGAACCAAATTCTTCGAGAAAAAACAATTTTCGGTAATTTGTTAATCCCTCTTCCCATATTTCTAGATTTATCGTTTGTTAATCTCCTGGCTTAGTGTGAGATAGAGATACGCCTATCTCATCTTAACAATGAGTGAATCAATGAATGAAAGTGGAAAAAATGGAGTTTAACCCCCTTTTCTTTCTGGCAGACCAATCATTCCCTAAATCCGAATGAATTTTATACTTTATATTACTTCTATTTCTTTTCTCATTTCTTTTTTTGAATCGGATTTCCATTTAGTTTCAATTTAGTAATAGTATTATTTTTTATTATATTTCATAATATTGATTTAATATTAATTTCTCATAATATTGATTTAATATTAATTTCTATAGAATATAGAATGGCGATTAGAATGAATGATTCATGAATCTAAAAGACGAATAAAAAAATTCTATGAAATCATAAAAGACGGAAAGATCCTTCGGATCTAGTCATTCCATTATATTGACAATTTCAAAAAACTGCTCATACTATGAGCATAGTCTGATGGCAGTCGGGCAAGTATGCCCCCATCGTCTAGTGGTTCAGGACATCTCTCTTTCAAGGAGGCGGCGGGGATTCGACTTCCCCTGGGGGTAGAGTACTACGAAAGGAAGTTGATCATGAATTATCAATAAGTCCAGAATTGATTCTTCCTGGGTCGATGCCCGAGCGGTTAATGGGGACGGACTGTAAATTCGTTGGCAATATGTCTACGCTGGTTCAAATCCAGCTCGGCCCAATAATTCGCCGATCCGCCATGAAATGATATAATCCATTCGTTTTCCAGAAATCCCGGATACGGAAGAATAAAAAAGTCAAATTTTCTGATAGATTCCTATCCCTACCACTATTTATCTGATCTTGCTAACGATCTAGATTCATATCAGGATCTGTAAGTATAAAGTAAAAATGAAAAGTAAAGAAAAAGGCCTTTTTTTTTTCATTGAAAGATTGATTATCAATCGATTTGGCAATAACGAAATATTAGTAATCCGTGCCGATCTCGCTAAAGTGCATATCCATGTGGATATCAATATATCACTCGCGTCTCTGTTACAACACAGAGATTTTAATAAAAAATTAAAAAATCGAAATAGAAATACTTTGAATGAAATCATAAGAATATGTATGCTGTACACTTTATTTCCCTGGGATTGTAGTTCAATTGGTCAGAGCACCGCCCTGTCAAGGCGGAAGCTGCGGGTTCGAGCCCCGTCAGTCCCGACGGATCCAAATCCAATAAAAAAAAAAATACATCAATTCATCTCTCCCTTTTCTGTGAAAAAGGGGGGCAAATGGCAGAATTTCATTTCCAAGGGGGATACTTCTTAGTTTTTTTTTTTCGTTTCGCATTTCTCATCAAACAAATATGGGAATCCCCATTCCTTCAACCAGTACCGATTGATGGGAGAGAGACATATGTGAATTGGTACAATTATTGGTAGCATCATATAAAGGATTCCAAGAGATACCGTACTCTGGGTCTGGCTTTTTCGATTGATCCCGATCTATGTATGAAATAGAATAGAGTAAGATATGTTTTCCGGGAGCACATACACAAATGAATTTTGTACGATACAAAAGAAATTTAACATAGTTACTTTGATTTAACATAGTTACTTTGATAGAATACTTTTATTTAAGATGAAAATTTCTTTTCCGGTTCCTATTTTGTGGAAACTAATTTGAAACAATCGATCTCATTCAAATTGCACACCGAACTTTTGATATATGCGTCCTATTATTATTAATCTAATCCAAGGGAAGAGGATATTAATAAAATAAAGGGGAATGAATAATCTTTTTTTTAAGGGGACTGTCGAAGAAAGAACAAATTCTAAATAAAATAGTGAATTTGATGGAATATTAGATCTTTTTTTTTTATTTTATACCCGGTATACCCGGACTCGTCTTTATCACACTTCTTTGTTTTCCAAAAAAAGGAAGATCATTAAAAAAGGAGTTTAGAACCTAACTCCTTCCTTTTTTTCTATTTTGCTTCTATTGTTTGTTGGGGGTTGGGGTTGTTTGTAACCAATGGAAGTGGAAAGTCGGTCAGATGGTACTTCATCAGATGATTGTACAAGGAAATCATTAGGTTATAGAAACGAAAGAATAGAAAAGACTGATAAAAAAAGGCAAGTAATTCTTGATTGGATCAGGAATCACATTTTGAATTCGGTGTGTATAAAAGATCTTCTTATGTTATACTATTCAATTCTCGACGATGAATCGATTTGGTAGCTCCGATATTGTTATTCATGATATTGATCCGATTCGATATCATCGATATGTATTCCGTTGAATTTACAGACGAAAGACTTATCATCTCTATGGGATTAAATCCCGAGTTATTCCGAAGTAAAAAAAAAAATGAAAGGATGAAATTATGGAAGTAAATATTCTCGCATTTATTGCTACTGCACTGTTCATTCTAGTTCCTACTGCTTTTTTACTTATAATATACGTAAAAACAGTCAGTCAAAGTGATTAATTTGAATGAAACTTGACTTCTTATCAATGATTGAAAAAAAAAAAAAGGATTCCAATTGCGCATCTTAAATGAAATGAGCGGACTATAATCAGCAGTATTCTATGAGATCCGATAGTATGGTAAAAAGAAATATATGCATCTTTCTACCATACTATCTATTATATAAAGTTGTACTGTATAAATATACATAAATATAAATATACAAGTTTAATATAAATCAATCTACAATATGTATCCTCATATTCATATATGTAGATATCAATTACATATATGTAATGTACATAGATCCCAATTCTATTTCTTTGCTTCATCTATTTGATTTGTGTTGATTTCAATCAATCTGAAATAAGCAAAAGGCAACTCGTACTCTGACAATTCTAATTCTTAGATTTTTGATTATTTTCAATATGAATCCCGGCATCTACCGAAAGAATCAAATCAATGAAGGGAAAATATAGTATGAACATATATTAATAAAAGAAAATCAAGTAATCTTTTTTTTAGCATTCCGAGGAAGTAATTGATTGAGCAGTTGACAGACAATCCAAGGAGTTCTATTTCTATAGGAACTTCTTCAGATTTCGAAAAGGAATAGTCAACCCCACCGATTTTTAACCTTTGAGCCATGATATGAAATGAGTCAATAAAGCATAGTAGAAATAAAATTTCTAAGACTAAAATAATAAAACAAATGGGTAAGTGCGCAATATGTGACTTGCCCGAGGCAAGATCTTATTATGTGTAGTATTTGTAGTATTTCGTTGGACAACAACTATGTCTATGTTGTTTACCATAGAAAGGTGTATCCACTTAATAACATAACGGAACTACTTTCTTTTCTCTTTGAACAGCAAAGAGGTAAACAAATAAAAAGTAAAAAGGGATCCGTTCTTCCTCATTGTCCATAGTTATATATAACTATGGTAAGAGCCGGTTGATTGAAATAGAAAATTTAGTAAAAATTCGGTTGTAATAACTTTCCTATCATTTGTATCCCTTTTACTTCTGAAATACGAACATGGGAATTATTGAAATATTTGTTTGATTGAAAGGGTACTATATCATATATATATATTATTCATAGAATACAAATACATTACTCCACTAGAATTTCTAAATGAAGATATTTTTATTTCAATTTATATTTAAAAATTGAAATAAATAGTTAAGTTCAAAAAAAAAAGGGCTTTGAAGAACGATTTATAAAACAATTGATACAGTTTGATTCCTCAATTCAATTAGTAGTAACTCTAGAGTCCACTTCTTCCCCATACTACGAGTGAAAGGGAAAATGTAAAAACTACCATTAAAGCAGCCCAAGCGAGACTTACTATATCCATGTGAATTATGTCTCCTATCTCTATGAATATGAAGTAATTATTCCATTATTATTCACTAATAATAGTGGAATTACTGGCGCAGAGTCAAAAAAAAAAGGGAGTCTGACCAAACACCATTGATGAAACACTCCAATAAACCCGCTTATAACAAGTTCTTATATGATTTTTAGTAGAATCGGGAAACATTAAGCACAAAGACAATACGCAAAGCACAAAGACAATATGCAGTCACAACTTTGGAAGTATCAAGGGAATGTTACTAACATGTAGGAATAATCAAACCTATTCTTTCTTTTCTTGTCCTTCATTAAGTAAAAATATAAAAAGGCATAAAAATATAGAATCAAGATAGATCACTATCTATCACATACCTCCATTTACCATTTGATCTAATCTTTACCGTCTCTCGATTGCCTTTATGAAACAATCGGGCGACAGCCTATTCCATTCTTTTATAGGGGTTTTTATAGGGGTTAAAGACTTTCTTTTTCTTTCTATTTATTATATTTTTCTCTATTTATTATTATTATATTAAATAGAAAAAGAATAAGTAAGTAAAAGCCAGTTATCCATCCAATCTAATATTGATTGATTGCCTGAGCCTTCAACAAAGACTCCCACGAGTCTATATACAAAGTATCTTCCGCCCTTTCCACAATTATTAATTGAATT